GAGAATCCGCGGAATCGGCCCAGGTCGGCTTACTGATGGGATGCCCTAATGGATTACAAAATCGTGCCTTAGTCAATGATCCAATCAGATGACTAATTGGAACGATTGTATCGACCTTCTTCATAGTATTTTCTATTAGAAATGAATTTTCTAGCAGTTGATTCCGTACCACCAAAGGATTTAGTCGTACACTGGAACGATAGCCCAGAAAGTTGATAGAGTGCTTGTCTAAGTGGTTTATATGAGACATTCCTGGTTGAGACCACACGTGAAAATGCCATTGCCATAAATTGACAAGATAATATTTCCATTTATTCATCAGAAGAGGCGTATCTTTTGAAGCCAAAATGAATTTTCCTTGATATCTAACATAATGCATAAAAGGATCCTTGAACAACCATAAGATGTCCTGAAAATCATTAGTAAAGACTTCGACAAGATCGTCCACTTTTCTATAGAAATCTATTCGCTCAACAAGGGCTGCAGAGGATGTTGATCGTAAATGAGAAAATTGGTTACAGAGAACAAAGAAGATGGATTCATATTCATATACATGAGAATTATATAGAAACAATAATAGTCTTGAATTCCTGTTTGAAAAAAAGGAAATGGAGTTCTTTGAACTAATAAGACTATTCCAATTCAAATTAAAATGCTCGTGGAGAAAGGACCGTAATAAATGGAAAGAAGAGGCGTCTTTTACCCAGTAGCGAAGGAGTTGAACCAAGATTTCGGGGCGAATGGGGTGGGGTATTAGTCCATCTAACACATAATTTAAATGTGAAAATTTGTCCTCGAAAAAAGGAAATATTGAATGAATTGATTGTGAATTATGAGATTTTTCTATATCTTTCCCTTCTAAAAAAGCTACTAATTCTAGGGAAAATGGAATTTCCACAATGACTGCAAATACCTCTGATATAATTTGAGAATACAAATTCGAGTTGTGCCCAAAAAATTGATTTTGGTTAGAATCATTAGCAGAAATACTCAAATAAATCGGTTGATACATTCGAGTAATTAACCGTTTCACACTTAGTGAACTAGATTTATTGTCATAATCCCCATTTTCCAATGAAATCATCGATTTATTTAAACCATGATCATGAGCAAGTGCATAAATATACTCCCGAAAAAGAAGTGGGTATAGGAAGTCGTGTTGTTGAGATCTATCTAGTTCTAAATATACTTGAAATTCCTCCATTTGAAATTAGATTGAAACCGAAGGTAAGGGATTTAGTGGATGATCAAATGATACATAGTGCGATACAGCGAAAACAAAGTATTGTAGTAATAAAAAAAAGTAGATACCTTGAAAACGAGTCCACTCATTACCGGATTCTCTATCCTCTCATTTTCCATTTAATTTAATTGATTTATGTTTGTTATAGTATAAAAGTTAGAAATCCTTTATTTTTTCAATCCAATCGCTCTTTTGATTTTGGAAAAAAAACTATCTTTATCAATATACTGCTTCTTTTACACATTCATCTTTGACCCATAATAGAGACTTAAGAAATACTTAGGATTTATTAAATAAATCGATAATCCACTAATGGGAAAACCGTTCCCCGCGTTAGGAACTAATATCTTTTTAACGTTTAATTAGATCGGGGAATTATTCAAATTAAGAACAGAAGTTCGTTACTTTTTGTTGCCCTCTAATTGGAACCCTAGGGGTTCTATCCATTTATTCACTCGACCCAACTTTGAATTAAAGTTTTTTTGTTACGCGCCAAGAATTAAAACTTGGTTTTGTGTCGAGTGAATAAGAATAAAATATTCTCAAAATTCTCGATTGATACGACATGCTGGTTTTTCCATTCATTCCTTTCAGGATCAGTCGTGGTCTTCCAAACTCTCCTGAAGATCTGGACGAATCCTTTGCTTCATATAAATGTGTAAAAGATGCTAGCCGTACTTAAAAGCCGAGTACTCTACCGTTGAGTTAGCAACCCGAATAATTCGAATGGGTAGATACAATCGGAATAAAAATAAATAAAAACGATTGAATTTCACAACAGAATCAAAATAGTAAACTAGTAAGAAATCGAATAAAAAAATTTATAATCGATTCTGAATATAAAAAAAAAAAGAAAAAAAAAACAAACCTATAGGACGGAGATAAATAGCTTCATTTATCCATGATCGAATTATATTTGTTCGATACACTGTTGTCAATATAACAATGAATGTTGACTATGAAGGTTGAAAAAATAATACAAAAAAGACAATGGCAAAAACAAAAAGATGAATTAAAAATTTATTAATATAAATAAAATCCAAATAAAATATATAAACAAATAAAATAAATATAAAAAAAAAATAGATATATTAAAAATATATATAAATAAATAGATATATAATATAGAAATATAGAAAGGTAGAAAAAATTCAATAAATAAAAAAATTTAGGAATACTTGATATAAATACTTGAAAAAAAAATATATATAAAAGAAAAAGGACTTGTGCTGAATTTGCACTCCATCGATAATATCCATAAATCCAAATAGATAGAAAAGAGGTGTAGGTGAAAGAATAAATTCATAAAAAAACTAGGAAGAAATCTTAGGTTTATTCACTGAATAATAAGTAAAATAAACAAGCTCAATCCCTGGGTTTGTTACTTGGTAATAGATTTCCAACGAACAATCGCCAGGTTTCAGGTAATTCAATTTTTGCTATTTCCAGATCCAATTAGTTCATTGTATTTCCTTTATTTTTTTATTTTTATATGCATTTTATATCAATAAAATTCTAGCAAGAAAATCTATTTTTGTCCTTATCCTTATAGAATAACATGTTCTAGGGTAAGAATTCTAAATCGGAATAATAAATAGGTAGGAATAGAACAAAAAAAGGGGGGTAGTAAAGAAAAAATTATCCAAAACTATATAGGACTTATCCACACCCTTTTTTGTTCTATTCCTTAATTGAATTTCGTGGGATTAAGACTAAGTTCTGTAAAAACCCCTGCCTTCTTTGAAATATCATGAACGGTTCCTGTAGGTTGAGCGCCCTTGTCAAGGAAATATCGAATAGCAGGAACATTTAAATGGGTTTGCTTATTTATCGGATCATAAAAACCCACTTTCCGAAGATCTCTTCCTTCTCTTCGGGATCGAACATCAATTGCAACGATTCGATAAACGGCTCATTGGGATAGATATAGCTGAACAATACCCCCCCTAGAAACGTATAAGAAGTTTTCTCTTCGTACGGCTCGAGAAAAAATGATTAGAAGTTATGTCTATGTAGAGAATTAAAATGTCAAATAGATCTATAAAAAAAATTCGAGATTTAAGTCCTTTTTTGTTTTTTTTCTTTTTTGAAAAAGAAAAAAACAAAGCATTCGTACTCTCATAACTCAAGTTGGATAACTTTCGAACAGCCTAAAAGAAAATCCTTAGGCATTTCATTTTTTGAGTGGTCTCGAACCCCCTTTTTTGTCTCGTTTCGAATCTATTTTTAGATTCTTCATTCTGATTAATTGTTGAGACAATTAAAAACGGTATTTCCTTGTTCCAGGATCTCTTATCTTTGCCTCGAATCATTGGGTTTAGACATTACTTCGGTGATCTTTAATTTTAATGTTTAAAAAATGGCAGCAACACACCCTTTTTTTTTTTTATTTCTTTCTATCAAAGAATCATACAAACAATTGATTCCTGCATGATACACTTTTTATCGAAAGAGGTTTCCCAATTCCAACAGCTTTTCCTTTTGCTTTTGGATTTAAAAATTGCTTGAATCAGATCCTTTCGATTTCTATATCAAAATATACTTACGAAGTTTTTTCCAACTTATTGATTAGTATTAACCCTAGATCCTTGCCCTTGAGAAATGAATAAATACTTTCTACTCGAGCTCCATCATGTTACTATTTACATTACAACCCGCCAAAAAAAGAGGATTCTAATAGAACAGAACAAAAGATGTCGAGCCAAGAGCCCATTCATATAAAATCGAAAACAGTGGATGTAAAAAAATCCATAACGGATCATGTCCTTCAAGTCGCACGTTGCTTTCTACCACATCGTTTCAAACGAAGTTTTACCATAACATTTCTCGAGTTTGGAACCGGTATGGAATTGATTCCAATTATGGAATCATGAATAGTCATTGCTTTGGCCGATACACAGTCTTTTTTCCTTCTATATGAAGTGAATCGTTAATTTATGAAGAAGAGCCTCAGTAAGAATTCAAATTAACCCTTTATTTTATTGTATCAATATCAATACAATATTTTTTTTATTTATAAATAAATAAGACGACTAAAAATTCGGTTAAGTTTTTTTTGAATCCCCATTGCATCTTCAAATGATTCGATAGAATCGATTCAACAATCTTACACTTCTTCGAGTATCAAGGACCAATAAGAAAGATTAAAACTTTTTAATTGAAAAAATTTCCTCCCTCGACATCACCATTTGCATTTGACTAAAGTTTTACTAAGGATTGTATTTGATCATCATAAGAGAGATAAATCCATATTCGAATTGAACGGAATCGGAACCATCAATGATTTAAAACAGATAGATAAATGGAAAAGAAAATTGATTTTTTTTTTCGTAGATTGGATACAAAAGAATAACAACCTAAATATTCCCTTTCGTTATTCTTTTGTATCCTGAATTCTGAAAGATCAAATCAGAATTGCAAAAAATCGGCGATTTCCATATCTATCAGATTAGACTGAACAATTTTTTTCATTGGAAATAATTATGTATATTGTATGTTAAATATTTATAAGGTTATAGGCTCACAAATCTTTTTCAAAAAAAAGCAAAAGAACGTTATCACTGAAATAGAAGGATAGAAATCCATGCATATAAGCATTTCCTCAATTTATGCGTAGTTTCTTTGGCTTGTGCTTGAGATTAAAGAATCTTAAATCTTTCCCAACAAATATGAAAATTAGGAAAATAAAGTGAATAAGATGTATGAATCCCCCCGTATAAATTGTTTTTCCATAGATTTACAATTATTCATTAAAGCCAAAGACAAAATACCTATTTTATGAGATGCTAGACTATTTTGTATCTATACAAAGACAAAAAGGTCCGGATTAAGTCATCGTTTCCTTTCCTATTTTTTTTTTATTTTAACCTAACCGAGTCTTAAGTCTTAAGAGACTTAATCCCGAATTCAATCAGTATCAGGAATACCCTCTTGTTTAGAATTCAGAAATGAAAGGAGAATAATTGAACTGTCTTCTTAAAAAAAAAAAAAAGATAGGACATATAGAGGCTTTCGCATTTCGATTTAGAATGGATCCTTGAAAATTCAACTAAATATGGGACGTAAGTCTTTTCTAAGAAACTAACTTCAATATGAAAGTGAAAGGGAGGGGCATACCCTAAAACGCCCATCCAACTTTTTTGAATTCAAACTCTTGTGATCGATGTTCCCAGCTTCCCTGGATCACAAATGCATTCAGTTACATTTTCGTATTATTTGAATTCAATTCAATTTGTGAAAAAGGATCTGATTCAGAGAATCATTTTGAAAAATTCGAAACAAGAAGTACATTTTTTTCAAAAATTAGACTCTTAAGCTTAAGAAGGTTGATCAAAAAGTTAATTTTGATTCTATACGCTCTGGGACGGAAGGATTCGAACCTCCGAATACCGGGACCAAAACCCGTTGCCTTACCACTTGGCCACGCCCCATTTAAATTTCGATTCGGTACTAATAAACAGTAATATTGTTATTGGTTGTTCGTCAATTCCAATCCAAATCTCTAAAATTCGATTTTGGTTTTAGTGTTAGGATTTTGACACGCGTAGATGGAAAATTAAACACAATTTCTTGATCATTACATAGAATTCAATTAAGATATTGTATGAAAGTATGATTTCTTCTATTCTCTTGTGAGAAGTGAAGGATTTTTCTTTTGATGGGTTCGGTTCAAAGAAGTCTTTTTTTGTTTACCTTACTTTCTTTTCTTCATTTTTATCTTATATCAATAACATATTAATAACTCAATCAAAATACAATTATCGCCAAGAACAAAATGTTTGTTATGCTTAATATCTTTAGTTTAATCTATATCTGTCTTAATTCTGCCCTTTATTCGAGTGGTTTTTTATTCGCCAAATTGCCCGAGGCCTACGCTTTTTTGAATCCAATTGTAGATGTTATGCCAGTAATACCCGTTCTATTTTTTCTCTTAGCCTTTGTTTGGCAAGCTGCTGTAAGTTTTCGATGAGATCTTTAATACTGTCCTAGAAAAATTCATGATTTATTCGAGTTCGAGACAAAAAATTCTAACAATTGATAAGATCAGATGAGTCTTACAATATGAACAAACCCTCAATTCAAAGAGTGAAATTCTTCGTGAGCCACGATCACTTTTGACCCCCCCCATTTCCCGATTCTGACCTTTTTTCACTGAAAAACTGTATTAGAACCCACCACAATATCGAAGTCTAATTGTGTGAATTTCTGAAAACTCTTTTGTATTTATAGAAATTATAAAAAAAAACTTCATTTCTTGGTGTCAAAATCGGATATGTAGTATAAAAATAGAGAATCTATTCTCTTTTTCCTTTTCCCCCCAAAAAATGATTTGGAGATTGTGTAATGCTTACTCTCAAACTCTTTGTTTACACCGTAGTGATATTCTTTGTTTCTCTCTTCATCTTCGGATTCCTATCTAATGATCCAGGACGTAATCCCGGACGCGAAGAATAAAAAATAAGAAGTTTTTCCTTTGCTTTATTCTTATAAATGTTCTTAGGATTTTATCTATTCCGCATTTTTTACTATTAAAAAAAAAAAGAAAAAATAAAAAAAAAAGAAAGAATGTTTGCTAAATTAGAATTTGAAAGATACCAAGCCATCGGCAGAAACGGAAAGAGAGGGATTCGAACCCTCGGTACGAATAACTCGTACACCGGATTAGCAATCCGACGCTTTAATCCACTCAGCCATCTCTCCTAATTGACAAAAAAAAGAATTACTATGTTACATTACAAAAAAAATAATGCTTGAAAAAAGCCCTTTCTTTACTTTGATTTTAAATCTTTACTTTCTATATTACTATCTATATTACTATATTATTTTAGTATAGTCTTTTACTTTCTATATTATAGAAAGATTTAGTCTATAAATAAATTGACTATATCATATCAATCAATTTGATTATATAGCTTATAGAAAATAGAGTTTATAGAATTGATTTTTTTTTATTTTCTTTTGTATTCTATTATATAAATAGATACAACATAAATAGATACAACTTTTATCAGCAATTCAATTTATATAAAATAAAGAAAGGATTCGAAAGAGATATCTCGAATCAAAATAGAAAATAGAAAAAAAAAATAAAGAAAAGAATATTTCTTTAATTTCGTTCAACAGGGCCTTTTTTGATTTCCAGTTCCACGGCCTGGCCCGGTCAGTACCCAGCCGGGCCTTTTTTTGTTCCAATGAACCATACCGCCGAACTATAGGCAAAATGATTTATTTGTATTTGATTTGAAAACAAAAAAATG